GTTTCAAAAGGCTCCATTCTGTTTTTTCTGCCGATGTTTTTGAAAAAGGAATTTCGGCGATTGATTTAGAACACCTCTTGCTCGATAGTATCTATCAATACTTTTCAATAAAGTGAGAAGAAAGACGGAAGCGCTCGATTCCATGGAAAAAATAATCTATATATTTACATAGATTCGATCGATTCTATTTCATCAAATTCTTTCTATACGAATCAACCTTTATTCTATTGTTTAGAGTATCTCATCCCAAGTCATTTATTCGAAGTTCATTGAAGAAGTTCTATTTACTCAAAAAATTCACCCCTCTTTTTTCTTGGTTCACCACTTGATTCGATTAGAAATGATAGAATAAGTAGAGACGCAATAAATAGAAATCTAAAAAAAAGTTTTGGTACACCTCGAAAAATAGAAACTAAGACTAGAAATCTTTGGCGAACAGAATCACGAATCCGTCTTATTTCGACACAAGAAAGGGGTGTAGAAACTTCCTTTTCTTGTGTCGAAGACTAGAAAGACGAAGAACCTCTCCGAGAATTATTTGTTCCCCTCATTTTCCCCTCATTTTCCCTGCAATTTCTCGCTTACTTATGTCTAGTATCTATCCGAATTGAATTAATCAAAAACTCTTGATATTGATGTATTTTCGGACATTTAAATCTTCGAATAGTAAGATAGTCGCACCGCCCCAATTTAGATAAAAAAACCAAGAAAGGCGGGGTCAAGTCAAACAGTCTTCTTCACAATCTACATACTAGGATTAGGAAGTCGGTAGAAGGACTTCCTGTCATCTCATAGAAAAAGGATAAACAAGCTAAGGGAGAAAATGAGTTTGAGTCTTTTTACGAACTTGGTGTTGAAAAATTCGCGAGTCTAGAAATTCATTTCGGACAATTGAACCTTCTCGAACTGCTTCTTTTTAAGAACCAAAAAGATTTGTGCCAAAATAACAGCGGCGAAGAAGAGCAAAAGACCTCGGACACGGAATAGATCTTGAAGTACAATTTCTGCATCTCCTTGACCAAATCCGCCCACATTAGGGTTACTCGTCAACGGTTGATCCAATTTGATAGATTCGCCTTCTGAAACGAGAAGTTCCGGCCCTGGGGGGATAATATCAACCACTAGACGTCCATCCGATGCATCCGTTATGGTTACTTCGTATCCCCCCTTTTCTTTTCGTATGATTTTACTTACTATACCGGCTGCTGTAGCATTATAAACTGTATTGTTACTCTTGCTCCCGTCGGGATAAATCTGACCTCTTCCCCTGTTTCCGCCGACATATATAGGATATTTTAAGAAGTGACTATCTTTCTTAGTAGCGGGGTCTGGAGAAAGAATAGGAAAGGTGATTTCACTATAGTTCTGACCGGGAACAGGGCCTATGACAAGAATATTTTTTTTATTGGGGCGATAGCTCTGAAAAGACAGATTGCCTACCTTTTCTTTCATCTCGGGGGAAATACGATTGGGAGGGGCTAATTCAAACCCCTCCGGTAAAATAAGAACAGCCCCGACATTCAAAGTGCCCTTTTTACCATTAGCAAGAACTTGTTTCAGTTGCATATCATAAGGAATTCGAACAACTGCCTCAAATACAGTATCGGGAAGTACCGCTTGTGGAACCTCAATATCCACAGGCTTATTAGCCAAATGACAATTGGCGCATACAATACGCCCGGTCGCTTCGCGCGGATTTTCATAACCCTGCTGGGCAAAAATGGGATAGGCACTTGAAATAGATGTCCGAGTTAGCATATATAGCATGAGCGATACGGAAATGGATCGAGTAATCCGTTCCTTTAGCCAAGAAAAAGTATTTCTAGTTTGCATAGTCCACTCATTGATACGGAAAATTTCTACAATAAATTGAGTAGGTTACTAATCGAGTTTCCTATCCACGATTCTGCTATTGACTGGAATATTGTTATGGGAATAATCCATAAGATCAATCCCCCGGGTTCATCGAAATGGAAAAAGTAAGGACGATTTGCAATGCTTTCCTTCTGTACAACTACAAAGTAAAAAACATTCGAATTCGATGAATTTCATATTCATAGATCATTTTTCACTTATTGAATGATAAATCACTACAAGTGACGGAGATAGACGATTTAAATAATAGAAAACCCAATATTTAAAAATGCTATCGAGAATGACTGGAAGAATACAAACAAGACAAGATATAATTTGATCATTATGAACAAACCCAAAATCTTTGTAGACAGAGCTAATTAGTAGTTCCCAACCACGGGTCGAATGAAATCCGAGACATAAATCTGCTAATAAAAGAATAGAAAGCGCTTTTGTTGTGTCACTTAAGTTATATAGGAATTCCTGAGTCCACGAGTTAAGAATCCCAAGTTCTTTATTACCCAAAATAGAATAACCACTTAGAATAAGGAAAGAGATTAAATTTGTCGATAAGTACAAAATCGTATGAATACGATCCTCGTTGTGCATCTTAATTAATTGGATTGTTTCGTTCTGGATTCCTATACGAAGGTTTTGGAGAGGTGTTTCCGCGTATTCCTTGATCATTTCGTCCAAGAGGAGAAGTTCGTCTAATTCTCTGAATTTTTCGAGAATACTCTTTTCTTCAATCTCGTTCAAAAAAGTTTCGGATTGCGCAGTATTCCACCAATTAGTAACCCAAGATTCTAGACTTTTATTAAATAAGAGACAAAGAGACCGGGGCAAAAAGACTATAGATGCAAGATATAAAAGAGGAGTGAATGCTTTATTTTTTGCCATTTTTTCATCTATGAATTGTTAATGAACCCTCTCAGGGTTCGACTCGAGGCCCTCTAATATTTCAAAAAATTTCACTGACTCTTAGGAGTCAGGGAGCGAATAATTCAGGGAAGTTTCGGAAGAATCTTGTGATGATCAAAAATGAGCAGCAAACCAAAGCAGGAATTGGCTAGTTATCCTTAATCGTTATAAGGGATCCAATTGTTTGGACAGTAAGGAGCACAAAAACAGATAAATTAAGGCGTGTCGATTGAAAAAAAAATTTTTACATACGATCTATCTGAATCTAAAGTTTCAATTTGTTTCTTCTTGTTATTATTGAATTGTGTAGATTTACATACCTATAAAAGACCCCAAAACAAAAAGCGTTTTGTTTTCTACTTCTCACTTAGACACCTACTTTAGCTCGAATCCATGTTCGGAATAAACCTCAGTTTAGTTATGTTATAGAAATTCGTGATAGAAACAGAGGATTCGTGAGTTTTTCCCCTCCTGCCGCGAAATTTTCTCACAGTTCTCAAAATACTTCAATGGGTACACACAAGAAATAGGCCAATTTCGCAGCTTTTTGTTCAATTTCCCACGCAGTCAAATTCTCATCAGTACGAGTCAATGGAAGGGCTCCCTGTCCTCGGATATCCATATAAAGGACACGCCGAGCATAAAGACCCTCTTTAACTTCTATTCGGACGGACTGAATATCTTTTATAAGGAATCGGAGAAAGATACGCCGATTTTTTCCGGGAAATCCCCAACGAAAGATACACACGATTCCTTCTTTTCGATCGAATCGATCATAACCACTACCTACATTCCAAGAAATTGTGCACCATAAATAGGAGCTAATAAAAAGACCCGCGATCCCATAGAAAGACATCACAATCCCTTGTGGAAAAAAAACAATTTGCTGAAACGGAAATAAAGATATCCAAGTTCTACCAAGATAACTGGAAGTTCCAACCAACAAGAATCCTAATGAACCTAAAAAAAGGATAACAGTCCAGCAGAAATTACTTGTTTTTCGAGATCCCGTTATAGGTTCTATCCATATATGTTCTGATCGACAACTCATACTTGATCCGGTTTCAGTTTCTTGGAATTGAGAGAATATCCCAAATGAATTTTACTTTAGTCTTTCTGTTTCCGAAGTAACTCTCATCAACTCGCACTAGTTTGATAGGAACTTTTAAGAGTAATTCATTAAGGAATAATTCATTAAATTGATTAGATCTAAACTAATAACATATCCTTCGTACGACCCCACTAAAGAAAGATATCCACATACTTCATTTACCCATATATCGTGGTTCTGCAGATAGAAGAGTTTTTCGACGGAAGCTGCTTATACCATCTTTCACTAATACCGGCGTTATTATAGAAGTCTAAAACCAAACGAGTGAGATTTTATCCCATCGGTTCTAAACAATCTTATTTTTTTGAACATAAAGAAATAAAGACGCCATTGTGATTGCCGGAAATACTAGGCCTACTAAAGGTACCAAAAAAGAGGGAAAGTTAAGAATTGTCATAGAATGTGTACCTCGATTTACTATTTGTACCTCTTATTATTTAATCGATATTCTATTATACTAAAATATCGATTAAATAATAAATAGAGGTACAAATAGTCCGTGTTCTTAATCGGACTCTGAATTTTCCTCTTTTTCGAGTTGTCGTAAACGTTTGAGAGCACCCGTCCAATATCCAAGCTCCGCAGTATATTGGAAGGCGTCCGGGTTTTCTTGGTGGAAGGCCTCGAGCGATCGGCAGGCAACGGCAATTTTTGCCGTTTGCCAAGCCATCGGAGTTTTTGAAATTCTTTGTAAATTTCGATCGATTAAGTTGCCGCCTTCCACTCGGGCAAGGTCGAATACATCTCCAACACCCCTCACGGATAGGCCCTTCTGAATAGCTTCGTCACACCTCTTCAGAAGATACATAAGGGCCATTTTCTCAAACAAATTTCTTGTTTTAAGACCTCTCTTCAAAAGATGCATAAATGCATTTGCAATTGTGTCAAACAAGGAATTTGTTTCAAGACCCCTGTTCACAAGATATGCACGTACAAGGGTAGTAAATACGGAATTTGTTTCAAGACCCCCGTTTAACACATACGTAAGTGCCAACCGGTCAAACAAGGAATTTGTTTCCAAGCCTTTGTGTAACAGGTACGTAAGTGCGATTCGGTGCCTCAAAGAATTTGTTTCAAGCCCCCACGTTAAAAGATACCTAAGGGCAAGTCGGGC